GTTCTTATGTCAATTGTAAAATCTCTCTCATTTTAATACTTTCGAAAAATTTTCTTAAAAAATAAGGGGGGGGTTCATTGGACTCAAAAAGAGAAGAAAGAATGCGAATCAGTATGTTAATTCTTCACCCTTCAATTAGCCCTTCCCCTGTGTTATTGTCCGAACGAATAAATAATTGTAGGAGTGAAATCTTAATATAATTCGAAAAAGCAAGACCAGCAAAGCAAGTCCGCGGAAAAAAGGATATGTATTTTTTTTTTTTTTTGATTAAACAAAAGGATTAGCAAATAAAAGCGCTAATGCTACAACCAGCCCATAAATTGTTAAAGCTTCCATAAAAGCCAGACTAAGCAATAAAGTACCTCGTATTTTTCCCTCTGCCTCTGGTTGTCGTGCAATCCCTTCTACAGCTTGCCCTGCAGCAGTGCCTTGACCAATCCCAGGTCCAATAGAAGCAAGTCCTACGGCCAACCCAGCAGCAATAACGGAAGCAGCAGAAATAAGTGGATTCATGATAATTTCCTCGTAACCTAAATCTAAAATAAAGAAATAGTTAATGATATAATCAACTTTCGTTTCTACCTATGTAGTTTTTTGTGAATCTGTATAACCTTTGTTCTTATCTTACCTTCAATTTTGAACCATTCTTTGAATTCTGAATTCTTCGTTTTTTTGATTGAATTTCTTTAGTCATTGAATATTCAATTCACAATTAGAGATGAAACGGAAGGGCTTTGTTTTTTTTAATCCCTATCGAAATTTACAGTAGTAGCGGGGCAATTTTAGATATAAAATATTAGTTATTTTAGATATATGGTTAGTTCATATATAATATCACATATACATGGGTTTCTTCCATGCTGTAAACCAATTATTTGTGTTTTAGATTCAATCGAATTCAAAAATCATTCTTTGAAACCTACAAAACAAAGAAAGAGTTGTCTTAGAGTGATCAGATTATATACACCTAGTTTGACCCCCCTCACTCCGACTCTATCTTGTTTTTTTTGAAAGCCCTTCTCCCCCCTTTTATTATTATCCCATATGGATACAATCAATCTAAATAAATTCGTTAGACTTAATTATTGTTGCATAGAAATATTGTAATTTGAGTGATCTAAATGTAATTTTTTTTTATTTTCTTTTGGTCAATCGTTGATGTGAATGAAATGGGAATCTCTTCTAGTTCTATATAGTATCTTTTTATCACACGTCGTAAACGTAAATATCATACATAATTATAGCTCTTAATTTTTTATTTCTAATATACTAATATGTGCTAATCGAATATTATATATAGATATATAATAATAATATTAAAGAATCTAATAATAATAAATATGAAATAGTATTTATTATGTTAAAGTTAAAATTAAATAAAACAAAATACAACAATAAAAAAGTATTTTTAGGAAAAATAGGAAAAAATCTATTTTAAAGATCTTTTTCCTATTTTTTTTCTACAATTTTCTGGTAATCCTTTATATTTTACTATAAATTGTATACTTCTTTTATTTATACCTTATTGCATCTTTCTTTTTTTTAGGGGGGGAATAACCCTTTTTTTTTATTATTATTGCAAATTTTCAAAATTTCTTTCTATATATTTATGGATGTTTCCTCTAAGTAGATTATCTTGAGCCGCAGTATATGTGATATATGTGGTAAGCTAAACAAAAAAGACTCTTTTTTAGAAAACTAGTCAATGATGGCCTTCCATGGATTCACCTATATAAGCCGCAGCTAAAGTAGCAAAAATTAGAGCTTGAATACCGCTTGTAAATAATCCGAGGAACATGACAGGTATTGGAACTACTAAAGGTACTAAAGAAACAAGAACAACAACTACTAATTCATCCGCTAATATATTTCCGAAAAGTCGAAAACTAAGCGATAAGGGTTTTGTGAAATCTTCTAAGATGTTAATCGGTAAAAGGATTGGAGTTGGTTGGATGTATTTACTAAAATAAGCTAATCCTTTTTTTGAAAGCCCTGCATAGAAATATGCAACTGACGTAAGTAAAGCTAATGCAACGGTAGTATTTATATCATTTGTGGGTGCAGCTAACTCCCCATGAGGTAATTGTATGATTTTCCAAGGCAACAGAGCCCCTGACCAATTAGAAACAAAAATAAATAGAAACATAGTTCCAATAAATGGAACCCACGGACCATATTCTTCTCCAATCTGAGTTTTGCTCACGTCTCGAATGAATTCAAGAACATATTCAAAGAAATTCTGACCGAAAGTGGGAATGGTTTGCAGATTTCGAATAACTAGAATGGCTGAAACTAATAAGATAGCAATTACAACCCAAGAAGTAATAAGTACTTGGGCATGCACTTGGAAACTCCCTATTTGCCAATAGAAATGTTGACCTACTTCCACAGCAGATATATCATATAATCTTTTTAATGTGTTGATAGAACATAATAAAACATTCATATTGTCCTGCCCTCTAAAAAAAAATAAGAACTTGAAAGGGAATTATTTTAATTCAAACATCTCCTTTCCTTTTTGATTTGTCTACTTTCAATTTTGATTTTGAATATCGCGACTAATAACATAAAATTTTCGTTTATTCTTTTTATCTTTTGATTTTTTGTGCAATTTATTAGTAGTAATTTATTACTAGTATAGTAACCGATTCCATAAATCTATGAATCCCTCCAACCAAATCAAATAATTTATTTATCTTATTATTAATCAAGAATTTTGTATATAGCTAGAACGACCCTCACAAATTGCAAATACTAATTTGTTAAGAATTAATCGAATTGAAGCTATAGCATCATCATTAGCTGGAATCGAAATATCGGAGAGGTCCGGGTCACAATTTGTATCGATTAAACAAATTGTTGGAATTTCCAAAGTTATACATTCTCGAAGAGCCGTATATTCTTCTTGTTGATCAACGATTATTACAATATCAGGTAACCCCGTCATATATTTAATGCCGCCAAGATATGTTTCCAAATGAGCTAATTGTCTCTTCAATATAGCGGCATCCCTTTTTGGAAAACAATTGAGTCTCCCTGTCTTTTGTTGCGTTCTCAAGTCCCTGAACTTTTGAAGTCGTGTTTCTGTAGTATACCAATTCGTTAACATACCGCCAAGCCATTTTTTATTAACATAATGACACCGAGCTCTGATTGCAGCCCGCGCTACTGAATCAGCTGCTTTTTTTTTGGTACCAACAATTAAGAATTGTTTTCCCTCACTTGCTGCATCAAAAACTAAATCACAAGCTTCTGATAAAAACCGAGCAGTTCTAATAAGATTTGTAATATGAATACCCTTACGCTTTGCAGATATATAAGGTGACATTTTAGGATTCCATTTTCTAGTACCATGGCCAAAATGAACTCCTGCTTCCATCATCTCTTCCAAAATTATGTTCCAATATCTTTTTGTCATTTATATTTATCCCCACACTTTTCTTTCATTTCCAAATAAAAAAAAATAGGAAATGAAAAAGACCCGGTATACTGAAATAGAAATAAATAAGTGTTCCGAAGGAACCTTCTCTTCTACCGAAGATTGGCCATTAATACATGATAGGTCCTTTTTTTTTCTATTTAATATGATTATTTTCTTTATTACCTTTCTTTTATTACAAAAGAAAATGACCGGAGATGAATCCGCCCGTAGGAATCATTATCTTAGGAATTATTAAATCCTAGATTGCTCTGATATATAAATTCTTTGAAATGAAAAAAATAATTCTCTGTGGTGAAACAAAATATCTCTCATTTCGTTCTCGAATAAATTCTGTTTATTTGTTTCCAAGGTAATCTTGTTATATTGCCTTGGCTTTAAACGGTGCATTATTCTTTTGAATCCGGTACCAACGGGTATCATTCCCCCTAAAACAACGTTCTCTTTCAGACCTTTCAACCAATCTATGCGACCCCGGAGAGCGGCTTTTGCTAAAACTCTAGCAGTTTCTTGAAAACTTGCTTCAGATATGAAACTTTGAGTATTCAGAGATGTTTTTGTTATTCCCAATAAAAGAACTCGGTAGCAAATCGCCTCTTCTAAGGCACGCCCAGCTCGTTCGGCTCGCAACAATCCAATTAGTTCACCGGGCAAAAAAACATTAGACATTCCATCTTCTGAAACCAATACTTTTGATGTTATTTGACGCACAATAATTTCTATATGTCTATTATGGATGTGAACTCCCTGGGATCGATAAACTTTTTGAATTTTATTAACCAAAGAAATACGACTTTGCGCTATAGTTAGCTCAGCACCAATCAAGAATCCCCAAGGAATGCCAAGAATTCTTGTTATACGCCCGTTCCAAGTATCAACTCTCTTTTCTAGGTTCATCGATATTGAATCAATTGAACGAACTTCTAATACCTGTTCTACTTTTGGAAGACCTTGTGTTATATCACCAGATCTCGATTTTTCATATATAAATGTAACTAATATATCTCCTTCAGAAAGTATTTCTCCATAATTGCCATGAACAGTTGCTCCTGGAGTCGCCAAATAAGGGTTAGCCGATCTTATTCCTACAGAATCCATTTGAACAGTTAGAACTTGACCCGATTTTCGGTGTGGTGCATTTTTCGGTTGAATTTGAAATACATTTTCGAAAATAAATTGCCCAAGACTAATTATTGTAAACGTTTTTTCACAATAATTATGATGGAGAAAATGCCAATTCAAATAGAATGGATCTAAAACGATGTTACTACATAGATCAGGTTTATAAATTCTCTCGTTTTCGTCCATTAAATAATATTTTAATACTTGAAAAGTTTCCTTTAATTTTTCAAGTTGCACATTTTTATTTTTACCGTTTAATAACTCATAATCAGATCTCGATAAATAAAAATGTGCAACTTGAAGGGCTATTCCTAAAGGACCTAACGAATTATTAATTGGAATTATAGGATCTCTTTGAATTGGATTAATTCCTTCTTTTATCCCATTGTAATATTTTCCATCGGATCGTATTTGAAAACAATTAGATGATGACAAAATT